CTCCAGATAAGATACTATAATAAATATCTGACGGACTAAAAAACCATCTCTATCAAGATGACAGACCCGTTCTCTGTACTATCAATAGGATCCATTATAACAAGTCGCACACTCATATTCCAGAAATACAGAAAAAAAGAAATTCCACGATCGAACTACCAAATATAGACTAGACTAAAAAAATCCGAGACACAAACGCTTCACTTTGTATTGCAAAGCTAAGATTTAGTAGTTCTTGTGAATCTAATTCATTGAGATTCCATCCAATAAAACGGAAGAATTATAAATCTCCAAAATAATAGATAGGAATATCGCAAATAGAGCCATTGCGACACCCATTAAAGGAGTAGTTCCCCACCCGGGAGCTACTTTACCATATTCCGAATTCAATGGTTTCAATAAACCCCCTACATTAGTTCGTCTTGGAACAGATTTAGAACTACCATCAACGCTTTGTGTACCCATAAATCCTATTTTGTATTAATTGAGATCTGTTGACTTTGTATACCATTCCGTTCTAAATAAATGATCTTATCATAGATCCACTGGGATCATGACATTATATAATAATGGAAACAGCAACCCTAGTCGCCATCTCTATATCTGGTTTACTTGTAAGTTTTACTGGGTATGCCTTATATACTGCTTTTGGGCAACCCTCTCAACAATTAAGAGATCCATTCGAGGAACACGGGGACTAATTGAAGTAAAGGGCCACCCCATATTGGGTGGCCCTTTACTTCAATTAAGATAATAAAGAATCATTTTACTTTTTAGTTGGAACTTTAGGCGGTTCTCGAAAAAAGATAGCGAAAAAAATTATTCCTAGAGTCGAGACTAAGAGAAATGTATAAACCAAAGCTTCCATAGATTCGATTGTGGTTTACAATTATAGCTTCCATATCTGTTTATTTAGGAGCGTCTCCCGGATACAAATAAAACAAAGAGCAAGAGTCAAAGAAAAAGCAGCGATTCAAATCAAGAAATCTTCAGTATCCTATTTCAAATTACAAAAATCAAATAAATAGAGGCAAAAAGTAAGAGATCAATATGGTATCAGACTACCTGTCTTCTTGTAGTTGGATCCCCAAGTTTTTGGAATGCTCCAAATTCAACTTGAGCATCTAAATCTGGATCAATACCAGCAAAAACATCTCTGAACAAGGTTCGAGCACCATGCCAAATGTGCCCGAAGAAAAAGAGCAAAGCAAATGAAGCATGGCCAAAAGTAAACCAACCCCTTGGACTGCTACGAAAAACACCATCGGATTTCAAAGTCGCACGATCTAATTCAAAAATTTCACCCAATTGAGCGCGTCTAGCATATTTTTTCACAGTAGCAGGATCGCTATAACTGACTCCATTTAGTTCGCCCCCATAGAACTCAACCGTTACACCCACCTGTTCGACACTATATTTTGATTCTGCCCTTCGAAAAGGAACATCGGCTCTAACAATTCCGTCTCCGTCTACCAAAACAACCGGAAATGTTTCAAAAAAAGTGGGCATGCGACGTACAAAAAGTTCATGTCCTTCTTTATCTCTAAAAATAGGATGTCCTAACCACCCAACAGCAATTCCATCTCCGTTATCCATTGATCCTGCTCTGAACAATCCACCCTTTGCCGGGTTATTACCGATGTAATCATAAAATGCTAATTTTTCAGGAATTTTAGACCAAGCTTCGGATAAACTTTGAGTTTCGGCTAACCCAGCACCAACTCTTCGATAGATTTCTTGCTGGAAGTATCCTTGATCCCATTGATAACGAGTGGGACCAAATAACTCAATCGGGGTAGTTGCTGAACCATACCACATAGTTCCAGCAACAACAAAAGCTGCAAAAAAGACAGCCGCGATACTACTGGAAAGCACAGTTTCAATATTTCCCATACGTAATCCTTTGTATAGACGTTGGGGCGGACGAACACTAAGATGAAATAGGCCTGCCAATATGCCCAATGTCCCCGCTGCAATATGATGAGAAGCTATTCCTCCCGGAACAAAAGGATCAAAACCCTCGACACCCCACGCTGGATTTACAGCTTGTACCTTTCCGGTTAGGCCATAAGGATCCGACACCCATATTCCAGGACCATACAATCCAGTTACATGAAAAGCACCAAACCCAAAACAAGCCAGCCCTGAGAGAAATAAATGAATTCCAAAAATCTTAGGCAAATCCAAAGAAGGTTTTCCAGTACGTTCATCACAAAATATTTCTAGATCCCAATACACCCAATGCCAGATAGCCGCCAAGAAGCATAAGCCAGAAAACACAATATGCGCCCCAGCCACACCTTCATAACTCCAAATACCGGGATTAGTTATAGTTCCTCCCGTGATACTCCAACCACCCCACGAATTGGTTATTCCTAAACGAGTCATGAAGGGTATAACGAACATGCCTTGTCTCCACATTGGATCAAGAACGGGATCAGAGGGATCAAAAACTGCTAATTCATATAGAGCCATCGAACCGGCCCAACCGGCAACCAAAGCTGTATGCATTATATGTACAGCCAGCAAACGACCGGGATCATTCAATACGACGGTATGAACACGATACCAAGGCAAACCCATGAAAATACCCCTTTATCAACAAAAAATAGACACTATGTAACTTTATTGCACTGGAAAAAACAATGTTATGGCCCCTCCCTTTTCGGTGGATTATCTTGTAGAAAGGAGTAATATTTTTTCTATTCTTTATAATATTTTAGTCATAATGTCACAATTCTGTTTGTAGGAACAAAGAGAAGCAGATCTATTCTATACTCGATAAGTACCAATACGCAATGGGGGGTTAACCCCATTTTATAAGAGCGAATGCGTGGAGATTTTTTCATAATGCAAGGCGCTTGCTCGTAAGATTTTGTTTGGTTTTATTCATTTTGTCTTCCTTGTATTTATATTTATTTTTTAGTTATTTATGAACTTAGCAAATCCGTGAATAAAAATTAATCAAAATATTAACTAAATAAAAATGAAAAAATGAATATGAATTAAATAAATATGAAGAGAATAATAAATAGGAATATAAATATAAATATTATATACATTCTAATATTAATAGAATTGTAATAATATTAATTATTATATATTATAATATAATTAACTATAACTATATAGTAATTAACTATATAATTATAATTTAATTAATATAATATATATTATAATTATATTAAATATTAAGTAAGACTAAATATCTTTAAGCTAATTTAAGCTAATATAATATTAATATTCTTAAGACAATAAATTCATTGTTACGCTTTCACATCAAAGTGAAATAAAGTATTTAATCTTTTTGTCTTTACATTTCATGCCTATTGGTGTTCCAAAAGTCCGTTTTCAACTTCCCGGGAGGGGCCATAAAAATTGGATTGACATATAGTGCGACTTGTCAGATATATTGGGCCATATGGGATTTCCCCGTTTTCCTCCCCTGATCGGGATTAACCTCTGTTTCGCCCAAGAAAAATTGATTAAATCATCAAAAATTTGGAGCGTGAAGTATAATGAAACGCAAATAGATCTATGCTTTGGAGGTATCTTATCAATTAGAATAATTTATTAGAATAATTTATGGTTGGCTTGTTTTGTTTGGACCAATAAAATGAAGTATGCTAGGCTCCGTTGAGAAAAACCCAATTAGTACGATATCCATGATTACTACTTATAGTTATAGCATATTCTAGTTATAGCATATTCTAGTAGCATATTCTATTTTAAAATTTTAAAATAAAGAGCAGGCAATTTAAAACTGCTAATCATAATCAATCAAATAATATGACGAATGCGTCAACTATTTGACGGAAGACGTGAAAGGAATTGAAAAAAAAAATTGAGCAAAAAGACGCGGTATTGGTGCAACTTGCCCTATATGTGCAAATAAAAATGGGGCGGATCCTTACTCGGAGTAGAGCACAAAACCTAAGAGAATTTAAGAAGCCCATTCAGGAACAAGAAAATGCCATCGTGATTTTAATTAAATTGGATCCCGATGAAAGAATACATCAATGAGAAGTTAGTTTGATAAGTTTAATGAATTCTTTTTTAGATTTTATAGATAAACGGATCAAAACTCATCTTTCTTAAACAATGAAAGAAAGCACCCTTTCGTTAGGAGAGAAGTTAGAAAGGACTTACTATCACAAAAAGGAGGGCTGGAATCTACACATTGATCTTTTTTTTTTCTAAATTTTTATTGAACCGTATGCATCAAAATATGCATGTACGGTTCCTAAGGGATAGAATCTGATCCTAATCAACCGACTTTATCGAGAAAGATTACTTTTTTTAGGCCAAATGGTTGATAGCGCGATCTCAAATCAACTTATCGCTCTTATGCTATATCTTAGTGCAGAAAGCGAGACCAAAGATTTATATTTGTTTATAAACTCTCCTGGCGGATGGGTAATACCCGGAATGGCTATTTATGATACTATGCAATATGTGCGACCGGATATACAAACAGTATGCATGGGATTAGCCGCTTCGATGGGATCTATTATCCTGGTCGGAGGAAAAATCACCAAACGTATAGCATTCCCTCACGCTCGGCGCCATTGGGTTTTTTATTTGATTTGAAAGAACAAAACTATGCCTTCGCCATAAAAATATGAATATATATTAAGTAATAATAGCATGGCATTTTGAATTCGATATAAGAAATTCGTTTATTGTTTTTTTTTAACATTAGATTATTTATCGAAAGAGTAGTATGAGATATTAAGGGTATTTCCGATTTTATCTTAATCTGTCGGAGCCTTATTTCAGCGTTGCAAACTTTTTTGTTTTCACACCATAAAGGTTCTTAATGTTATGAAAAAGTACGAACAAAAAATAAGATTATATTATTTTTTTATTAAAAAAAAAAAAAGAAACTTTGGGATTGCTAAATCATCGATGAAATAAAGCAACGGAGCCACCATAGTATTTGTTTTTTATTAACTAACTTCCTCTCAAGTCTCAAGAGAAGGGTGGTTATTGGATCATTTACCGATCTAGGCCTGATAGGCTCTATACTTTCCTTCGATCAACTAAAAAAGTTAAGTTTCTTGTGGAGCCGTATGCAATGCCAAAACAATGCCTGTACGGTTGTTTAATTCTATCTTTTTTTGTTAATTATTCTTTATCCCGTCATTTATCTTATCGTGCAAGATAGAGTAGCCTTTGATTATCTTATATCATCAGGGTAATGATCCATCAACCTAGTGCTGCTTATTCTGAGGGACAGGTAGCAGAATTTGTCCTGGAAGCGGAAGAACTACTGAAACTGCGCGAAATCCTCACAAAGGTTTATGCACAAAGAACAGGTAAACCCTTATGGATTGTATCCGAAGACATGGAAAGGGATACTTTTATGTCAGCAACAGAAGCCCAAGCTCATGGAATTGTTGATCTTGTAGCAGTTGCATAATCATAATTCATAATTAAAGTAGCAGAAATTTCACACAAATCATGATTTGAGATTTTTTTCTTAGGGGTATTTAATATTAGTAATTCTATTACTTATTCTCTTAATTCAAATTAAGAGAATAAGTAATAGAATATTTATCAATTTAATAGATATAGAAAGCATTTATAATCATCTGGTTAGGATCGATCTAAACCAACCCATTATGCATATGATTTACCATGCCAACTATTAAACAACTTATTAGAAACACAAGACAGCCAATCAGAAATGTTACAAAATCCCCCGCTCTTGGGGGATGTCCTCAACGCCGAGGAACGTGTACTAGGGTGTATGTGCGACTCGTTCAGATTGGGGGTTGGGACAAACGAAAGGAAACAACTTTCGACTACCCATGATCAGTACCGATGAATAGGATAAAATGAAAAAAACCTTCCTTATCTAAAAAAAAAGTAAAAAAAGAGTTCTATCCTTCTATTGTGTATCAAATTTATGGTTTCCCTTGGTGCAAATTCAATCACCTCAATTCTCGATTTCAAAACGAGAAAAAATTCCCCATTGGCAGTAAATTGTTGTTATCCGTTAAGCGGGGATAATCATATTAAAATTAAAAAGCAAAAAAAGTTCTGGCACCACTCTTGTAAGAACGGACGGACTAAAAGGGTCAGCTAATCAGCCAATCCGCATAATTAAATACCGTTACTGTATAGCTAGATCTTGGTGTGAGAGACCTATTACTGGATAATAACGGGTAGAGCCAAAAAGTGTCAACTGTACAAGTTAACAATAGCATTGATTAAATGAAAGACGGGGCTCCGGTGTATAGAAAAGACCTCGCCGTTTAAGAACTAACCATAAAAACGATGAAACCCACTATTTCTTTATCTTACTACTCATTTTTATTTACTATGTTTTTGTTTGATACCGAGTATCAATACAATTTATTATTTCGAGGTGAAATACCTAGAGAAAAAATCGTGGTTGGGAAGGTTAGAGTAGCAAAAACCATTGGAATTATTATTTTATACATTGGAAAAATCCGTTTTGTTATTATAGAAAAGGGGAAAAGAATAACTGAAAGAAAGGAAATCAATCAGTTAGTCATCAACGTTTCGGGTATTCAATGACCAGAATTAAACGAGGATATATAGCTCGAAAGCGTAGAATAAAAATCCGTTTATTCGCATCAAGCTTTCGCGGGGCTCATTCAAGACTTACTCGAAATATTATTCAACAAAAAATCAGAGCTTTGGTTTCGTCCCATCGGGATAGAGATAAGCAAAAAAGGAATGTGCGTCGTTTGTGGGTCATTCGTATAAATGCCGTAATTCGCGAGAATACAATATCTTTTAGTTATAATAGATTAATAAACAATCTGTACAAGAGAAAGTTGCTTCTTAATCGTAAAATACTTGCGCAACTTGCTATATTAAATAGAAATTGTCTTTATATGATTTCCAATGACATCATAAACATAAAATAAGGCGATTAGGAGGAATCCATCGAAATGTTTTACTGTTTTACATGTAATTCCTTGGCCTTAGAGAATGAATTCCGGGAAGGTAGAATAGAAATTAAAATACGATTGATGATAATATAATCAAGTAGTCAAACGAAGCAAAAAAAACATTTAATAAAAAAAAAGATTGATTCTTCTTCCCCAACTTCCCTAATTCGCTTTTGTCTTACGCCACCAAAATCCATATTTTGGGATTTTTCGAACAAAACATTAGTTTGAGTTCGGATTGGACTTTTTATTCAATTGAAACGTAAGCCTAGTTTTTGGGGATTCTAAGACCTGTCGTTTTCGTTTTAACGACCAACTCTCTTTTTTTCAAATTTTTTTTCATTAGTAAGAAAAGGTAATGGAGATAAAATACGAGCTTGTTTTATAGCAATAGTAATTAATCGTTGTTGTTTTAAAGTTAATCTATTCACCCGTCTCGATAATATTTTTCCTTGTTCACTAATAAATCGACTAATTAAACTCATGTTTCTATAATCAATATGATCCCCCGATCCAATCGGGGGCAAACGCCGACGAAAAGATCGCTTGGACTTAAGAAAAATTCGCTTGGATTTATCCATGGTTTGTTTATTCCTTATTTTGAAAATCTTCTTTCGTTTGATCGGATCAAAAATGATAATGATTTAGAATTAAGAAATTTTGCTTGTTTATATTTCAATTTTGCTTGTTTATATTTCAATATTTATATTTCAATATATATATATATATGAAATATATAAATAAAATATATATATAAATTAAATATAAATTATAAATATATAATAATTACAATAATATAATATAATTAATTATAATAACATTCTAATAATATAATATAATACTATATTAATAGTATATAATTGAAATATAAAAATATCTATTATGTTAATATGTCATTTTTCATCTTCCTTGTATAAAGTGACAAGCAAGTCATCGATGCCATTTATTTCTTTATCTCCCTGTGAATTGTATGTCTATGACAGTAGGGACAGAATTTTTTCAATTCTAATCGACTAGACGTATTGTGTCGATTCTTTTGAGTAATATATCTGGAAATGCCTGTTGATTTCTTATTAACATTGTTTCGAACACAACTGGTACATTCCAAAATAACCCGTACTCGGACATCTTTACCCTTGGCCATGAACCTCCTTTTGGTTTTTTATTCACTCAACTCTTTTATTTTCCGATTTGAAGCGCGGAAGACAGGAACAAAAAAAGAAAAGTTGCTCACTCGAAACAAATTATGAAATGTTGTGTTGTAACCAATTATACTGAAAATAAGTAATACTTAGAATCGCAGTACAGTAGTTTATTTAAGCATCTTGTATGATACTGTTGACCTAACCAGATTTCCACCTCAATTAAATTAAAATTAAATAAATTAAGAAAGAGAATTGAAGTTAATTTACTTGAAGCTCCGTCCCGAGTTCAAAATTTCACTGAGGTTGAATCCACTTTTATTCTTTCTCTTTTCTAACTTCTTTGAATTATAAAAAAAGAGGGGTAGTAGTTCCAGATATTTATTTAATCTTCTTCACCCCCCCATGTTAGTAACTAGAATGAAAAAAAGGGGAATGTCAACGCATCTGGGAAAAAACGATTGATCTCTATCAATAGGCCTGCTAAGGATCCGAACCATAGAGTACTTATTACTGGCGCCACAGATAGATATGTTTTTAGATCTCGCATTTCTAATCCTCCTTCTTTATTCAAGTGTTTATTGTAATACATAATAGTAATACATATATGATCAGATGTATATGTAGTATTTGCATTTGTTTTGTGCGCGGAATTCTTAATTCAAATTGAAATGTACAAAAATTTGATATCTAAAATTTTCCCTTTCTTAAAACTAAAAGAAAAAAAAAACCGTCCCTTTCCGCCCGCCTGAGCAGTAAGGTTATTCTTTTTATATGTTATCTGATATGAGACCAAAACAAAGAAGAAATGTCGAGTGTATCTCAACAGAGAAAATGAAATAAATCTGTATAAATCTGTGGAAAACAAGACAGGGATTCTCTACAATGACATTGTAGACCAATTGATTGTAGACCAATAGCAAGGGATGTAGCGCAGCTTGGTAGCGCGTTTGTTTTGGGTACAAAATGTCACGGGTTCAAATCCTGTCATCCCTACCTCTTACTTTACTTCGTCTATGAGCAATAACGAGGGATCTATTGAAATCGAGTAAAAGTGAAGTGGGCATACCTAATCTTTCATTTATATCTATATCATGTTATATATGATAATATATGCATTCAAGATTGTAATTAAGTGGAGTTTAAAAAAAAAGATACAGTCGTTTTTTGTGATAAAAAAGCGCTCTTAGTTCAGTTCGGTAGAACGTGGGTCTCCAAAACCCAATGTCGTAGGTTCAAATCCTACAGAGCGTGATTCTGTTCTTGTTTTGTTAGATCAAAAATTTTACAGAAAAAATAGAACAGTCATCTTAATTTGACCTCCTACGAATTCAAGAAAGGAGGAGGTCAAATTAAGAAGGTCTTAATCAAAGATCCAGCTGATCACCTCGTCTGTATTGTAAATAGGCAGTTACAAATAAGCCAGCCAAAGTAATAGGAATTAGACCTAAGACGATTCCAAATAGAAAAACTTCAATCATTTCAATTTATTTGAAAAGAGAAAAAGAGAGATAATATCTATTTTTAAATATTAATCCATATTGACAAAAAATCTCAATAACCAAGAATTTGAAATTAACATCTTAAGGAACTAGAGAATGGGCGGAATACAGCAAAAAAATTGCTTTTTATTTTAATTTTTATGAATTGTTCATTCAATTAATTTCAAATAAGACGTATCTTGCTTAGACCAATAAATATAACTGAGGTTATAGTTAAAATTGCTAGTAGAAAACCAAAATAACTAGTTATAGTAGGCATGGGGGGGCTAAAAAAACTATTTCTTTTTTTATACATAGATTTGTAAAGCATTTTCCTAAGTTCCATTTTTGACAAAGTAAAACTACCAATTGAACTTCATTCTTTCAATTACTAGTTTTTAATTTCTCAATCATTAAAAGTTGATCATTATCATTATAAATGAATTATAGA